ATAGAGTCTCATTTCGAAAGGCAATGAAAAAAGCTATTGAATTAACTGAACAAACCGGTACAAAAGGAATTCAAGTGCAAATTGCAGGACGTATCGACGGAAAAGAGATTGCACGTGTCGAATGGATCAGAGAAGGCAGGGTTCCCCTACAAACAATTCGCGCTAAAATTGATCACTGTTCCCATACAGTTAGAACTATCTATGGAATCTTAGGTATCAAAATTTGGATATTTGTAAACCAAGAATAAGAAAATAAGAATAATGGAACTTTCTTTATCTCGCCATTATGCTTATCAATAGAGCAAATTTAGAAAATATTTTCTTATTTTTTTTCTTAATCAAAGAAAAACGAACAATTAGAATTCTATAAGGTTAAATAAAAATTTGATTTATCCTTTATTTAAATTTAATTTAAATTCTTAGTCTAATTGCTATGCTCAGTGTGTGACTCGTTAGTTTTTTCTTTAGAATTGAGAATTGAGACTGAAAAGAAAAATAGGTTGACCACACTATAAACTTAATAACTATCAAAACTAAAGAAACTAAAAACTCATAACCAACTTATTGCTTCGTATTGTCGAGATCCCAAGAAACAGTTACTATATGACTGAATCAATCATATAGTTGTAGCAACTGAAATCCTTTTCATAAAAAAGAAATCTGATTCTGAATTGTGAAAAAAAAAAAGGGATGTGGAAAAAGGAAGGGTGATAGAAAGAGAGAATAAAGATCTAAATGATATTAAATGATATATGATTCCCATATGTATGGTTTATGAAGAATTACCCCATAAAAAAGGCAGTGTTATAAAGCATCAACATTAATATACAATAAAAATAGAATAAAATAATAATATAAAGAATCTAATCAATATGGATAATATAGTCTATTATATATGTAAGTATGTAATTAAGATAGAAAAATAAAGAATCTAAATAATAGAAAAGAGAGAAAAATTTAATTGAGCTTCGAGTTAAGAAAAACTGAGGAGATTGACTCGGAAACAAATAACAGATTCTGTTGAGAGCTCCATTGCAGAGTTCAGGCCTAAGTATTAATAGAGAAGTTATGGGAACGATGGAACCTGTGATTACATAGGATTTTCTTGAAAACGAATCAATCCTAAGGATTCATTGGGTAGGATGGCGGAATGAACCAAGAAAAAATGGATTTCTTCTGAATGGTCATGAATTGACCCTACAAATGAAGGAGAAAAGAGTTAATATTCGCCCGCGAAACCTTTCTTTATTTTTATTTCATTTAAGAATTTCATTTATTGGATGACTTTTGGCGTGATTAAATAGAGGTAAAGAAAAAGACTTTAGAGATTTTGCTAAAAGAAAGAAGCATTCTTTTTATCTATATATATTTTTATCTATATATATATTATAAAATAGAATATAAAAATTATAAAATAGAATATAAAAAAACACGCCTAGTTATCTAGTTATATATACAGCCTACCTATGTAACAAATTCAATATAAAAAAATTAGTATATTCTTTCTTTTGTCTTTTGATAGAATAAAATACATATTTCTATAGTAATATGTATTTTATTGAATCATTTCATTCGCGAGGAGCTGGATGAGAAGAAATTCTCATGTCCGGCTCTGCAGTAGAGATGGAATTCAGAAACAACCATCAACTATAACCCTAAAAGAACCAGATTTCGTAAACAACATAGAGGTAGAATGAAGGGAATATCTTGCCGAGGCAATCATATTTGTTTTGGCAGATACGCTCTTCAGGCACTTGAACCTGCTTGGATCACAGCTAGACAAATAGAAGCAGGGCGAAGAGCAATGACACGATATGCGCGTCGTGGTGGAAAGATATGGGTACGTATCTTTCCCGACAAACCTGTTACTGTAAGACCTACAGAAACACGTATGGGTTCGGGCAAAGGATCCCCCGAATATTGGGTATCCGTTGTTAAACCGGGCCGAATAATTTATGAAATGAGTGGAGTATCTGAAGCTGTAGCCAAAGCTGCTATGGAAATAGCTGCATGCAAAATGCCTATACGAACTCAATTTGTTATTTCAGGATAAGTAAACAAAAGTAAAAGAAGAAGAAGGAGTTTTAAGAATAAAAAAACAACTACGGATTTCTTTATCTCTGGACAGACAATATTTCTTTTTTCCATTATCTTGAAATAAGAGATTAAAATAAAAATGATATGATTCAACCTCAGACCCTTTTGAATGTAGCGGATAACAGTGGAGCTCAAAAATTAATGTGTATTCGAATCATAGGAACTGGTAATCACCGATATGCTCATCTTGGCGATGTTATTGTTGCTGTAATCAAAGAAGCAGTGCCCAATATGCCTTTAGAAAGATCAGAAATAATTAGAGCTGTGATTGTACGCACATGTAAAGAACTCAAACGTGACAACGGCATGATAATACGATATGATGACAATGCAGCGGTTATCATTGATCAAGAAGGAAATCCAAAAGGAACTCGAATTTTTGGTGCAATTGCTCGAGAATTGCGACAGTTGAATTTTACTAAAATCGTTTCATTAGCACCCGAAGTCTTATAGATGAAAATAGGATATATCCTATCTTTCTATCTATATATAGAATAGAATCTTAGAATATCTGAAATAGATCCGATTAATAGATTGTGTGTGTCTCATGTATATATTTGAAATTTCTAATAATTTTTGAGAATCTATAATAATTAAAAAAAAAAAGAATTCAATAAAAAATAAAACAAAAAAGAAGCATGTTGACTATATCAAAATTAGGGGGCACCAATAACTATAGTTCGTCATGGGTAGAGACATTATTGCCGATATAATAACTTCTATAAGAAATGCTGACATAGATCAAAAGGGAAGAGTTAAAATAGTATCTACTAATATCACTAAAAACATTGTGAAAATACTTTTACGAGAAGGTTTTATTGAAAACGTTCGAAAACATCAAGAAAGTCAAAAAAATTTCTTGGTTTCAACCTTACGACATAGAAAGACTAGGAAAGGTAAGAAAATAAATTTAAAGCGTATCAGCCGACCTGGTCTACGAATATATTCCAACTATCAACAAATTCCTAAGATTTTAGGTGGAATGGGAATTGTAATCCTTTCTACTTCTCGAGGTATAATAACAGATCGAGAAGCTCGATTAGAAAAAATTGGAGGAGAAATTTTGTGTTATATATGGTAATTCTCCTAGGATACCCTAAATTTCTCTCGAACTTACTCTTTGTAAAATAGAGAGGAGAAGTGAATTATAGAACTCTTCCTCTATTAGTTAATACTTAAAGGGGGTTCCCTGGAATGAAAGAACAGAAATTGATTCATGAGGGTTTAATTACTGAATCACTACCCAACGGTATGTTCCGAGTTCGATTAGATAATGAAGATCTAATTCTAGGTTATATTTCAGGGAGAATCCGGCGCAGTTTTATACGTATACTACCCGGAGATAGAGTCAAAATCGAAATGAGTCGTTATGATTCAACCAGGGGACGTATAATTTATAGACTTCGCAAAAAAGATTCGAATGATTAGATCATTCTTTTAAACATCCTTTTCGTAGAGATATAATTCAAAGTTCAAAAATGCAATAAACTGATTTTTGTTTTCAAAAATAAAGAGATTTAGAATGAAAGTAAGGAATGATAAATATGAAGATAAGGGCTTCTGTTCGTAAAATTTGTGAAAAATGTCGCTTGATTCGTAGGCGGGGGCGAATTATAGTTATTTGTTCCAATCCGAGACATAAACAGAGACAGGGGTAAAGAACTTTTTCATTTTTCTTTTGAAAATTTGAAAAGAAAATCCATGTACATGTAAAAAGAAATAAGAAAGGATTCGTTTTCATATGAAATGGATATCCTCGTCTTTTTCTGTAGATTTCTGATTCTTTTTTCTTTTATTCTTCTAAATATAATCTAATAAAATATGACAAAACCTATAGCAAAAATTAGTTTACGTAAGAATGCACGTATTGGTTCAAATAAGAATGAACGTAGAATACCAAAAGGAGTTATTCATGTTCAAGCGAGTTTCAATAATACTATTGTAACTATTACAGACGTACGAGGTCGAGTGGTTTCTTGGGCTTCCGCAGGTACTTCTGGATTCAGAGGCACAAGAAAAGGAACACCCTATGCTGCTCAAGCCGCAACATTGAATGCTATTCGTACATTAGTTGATCAGGGTATGCAACGAGCAGAAGTTATGATAAAAGGTCCAGGTCTCGGAAGAGATGCGGCATTACGAGCCATTCGTAGAAATGGGATACTATTAAGTTTCGTACGTGATGTAACACCCATGCCACATAATGGATGTCGCCCCCCTAAAAAAAGACGTGTGTAGAAATAAAAATTCAAGAGATTCCAAGAGAAATAAATGATTCAATGATTCTGATCCAATAATTATAAATAAAAGAAAAATAAGAGTATGGTTCGAGAAGACGTAGTAGGATCCACTCGAACACTACAGTGGAAATGTGTTGAATCAAGAGTAGACAGCAAGCGTCTTTATTATGGTCGTTTCGTTCTGTCCCCGCTTATGAAAGGTCAAGCCGATACCATAGGTATTGCCATGCGAAGGGCTTTACTTGGAGAAATAGAAGGAACATGTATCACACGTGCAACATCTGAAAATGTGCTGCATGAATATTCTACGATAGCAGGTATTGAAGAATCAGTACATGAGATTTTACTCAATTTGAAAGAGATTGTATTGAGAAGTAATCTTTATGGAGTTAGGAACGCATCCATTTGCGTCAGGGGTCCCAAAAACATAACAGCTCAAGATATCATCTCACCACCTTCTGTAGAAATAGTTGACACGACACAGCATATAGCTAACCTGACAGAACCAATTGATTTGTGTATTGAATTACAAATCAAGAGAGATCGCGGATATCGTATGAAATCCACAAATGACTCTCACGATGGAAGTTATCCTATAGATATTGTATCTATGCCTGTTCGAAATGCGAATCATAGTATTCATTCTTATGGGAATGGGAATGAAAAACAAGAGATACTCTTTATAGAAATATGGACGAATGGAAGTTTAACTCCTAAAGAAGCACTTTATGAAGCTTCTCGTAATTTGATTGATTTATTGATTCCTTTTCTACATGCAGAGGAAGAGGACATGAATTTAAAGGAAAATGAAAACAGATGGAATCTACCCCTTTTTTCCTTTCAAGACAAATTCACTAATCTCAATAAAAACAAAAAAGGAATTCCATTGACATGTATTTTTATTGACCAATCAGAATTGTCTTCCAGGACCTATAATTGTCTCAAAAGATCCAATATACATACATTATTGGATCTTTTGAGTTACAGTCAAGAAGATCTTATGAAAATGGAATATTTTCGCACAGAAGATGTAAAACAGATATTGAGCACTGTACAGAAGCATTTTGCAATAAATTTACTTAAGAAAAAGTTATAATTTTAAATCCATTGGATTCTTTTCATTTTTTATTTTTTATAAAGAAAAAAATAGAATAAGTTTTGAATCTCCGACACAGTCCATATATTTGCAGAATAGATCATAAAAAGATTGATGTATCTAAGGAAGATCCAGAAGGGGATCTTCCTTAGATATCTATAGATATCTATATCTATATTGTGGTATTTAACGGTTTAATCAATTTGAAAAAGACCTAAAGTTAAGGATTTCTCAATAGGTAAAGTTGCTCCAATCCCTAACCAAAGAGCTACTGCGGTACCGATCAAAAAGACTGTTGTGGCTACTGGACGACGAAATGGATTTTGGAATTTATTGACATTCTCCAAAAAAGGTACTGTCAATAATCCTATTGGTACTGAAACCATTAAAAGAACACCCAATAACTTATTGGGTACTGTGCGAAGTATTTGAAATACGGGAAAGAAGTACCATTCGGGTAATATTTCCAACGGAGTTGCAAACGGATCCGCCGGTTCACCGATCATTGACGGCTCTAGAACTGCTAAGCCCACATTACATGCAATAGTGCCTAGAATTACTACTGGAAAAATATATAAAAGATCATTGGGCCATGCAGGTTCTCCATAATAATTATGTCCCATCCCTTTAGCCAATTTAGCTCTTAATACAGGATCATTCAAATCAGGTTTCTTTGTTATTTGGATAGGTGAATTCTTGTGGATCCATCCCCCAAAGGAACCGGACATGAGAATTTTTTATCATCCGGCTCGAGCAAGAATCAAAAGAATCACATAAATAGATTCATAGAACATAAATAGGTCCATAGAAGATCTATATTTCATACATATCTACATAGATAATGTAGAATGATTCTATGTAAGAAAATATTTATAAAATTACATTTCCCCAAGTTTCAACGATTCATTATTCATTGCAAAGAATTAAGTTCTGGGAACAAGAAAATGCTCAATATCCAAGTCGGCTTACAAATTAGATCATGATCAATTGCTTTTTGGATTGTCTCATGTCTTTTGATTAGTATTTATCCCCACAATATCTTGATTGTATTACATACAAAAATACAAAATTTTTTTACTTGTTACTAATAAAATTTTAGCCCTTGTTCTTCCTTAGATCCCTTATTTAACTCCGATAGTATCATAGATCAGGGTTGATGCAGAGGAAATGAATGCATCTACATACTATAAAAACTTACTAAGATTACTATCCAATATCTAATTATACTATCAAATTAATTCTAATAAAAATTACTAAAAAAAAATGAAACAAAGTGAATAAATAGAACATTGGATCATTCCACATCACTTATTATAGGGATCTTACGGAGCCTTTTCATACATGACAAGATTCGGGTATGATCATAGAAAATATTCTCCTCAAGCGAACCGGCCTATCCTATTATCCTATGCTATATAAAGGGATTGACGTGATGTGATGGTTGGATGCGGAGACACATTGGGTTGTGAATTCCAACGTGGCGGATAAAATCATATATCTGCACGGGCCAATCAATAGTTCAAGTCACACACTCCCATAATCCATCCTCTGTTTAGGAAAATATACTTCAACTATTCTATTCGTATCAAATAAACAATATTTCAGAGTTGAATAGAAGTATCCAAATAACATGCCTTATTTTTAAACAATCCATATTTGTAGCAATGAAAGACTCTTGTCCTCCCCGATATGAGAAATTACAAATATCTATGATCTGCCTTTTCTATAAAGGACCCGAAATACCTTGCTTACGTATCATTGGAAAGTGCATTAACATAAATACGGCAGTAAGAAGAGGTAATACAAAAGTATGTAAACTATAAAAACGAGTCAAAGTGGACTGGCCCACACTAGCACTTCCACGTAATAATTCTACCAAAGGTGATCCTATTATAGGAATAGCTTCAGGCACGCCTGTTACAATTTTTACTGCCCAATAGCCAATTTGGTCCCAAGGCAAAGAATAACCAGTTACGCCAAAAGATGCGGTTAATACAGCCAGAACCACCCCGGTAACCCAAGTTAATTCGCGGGGTTTTTTAAAACCACCCGTAAGATACACACGAA